TTTACCTATCCCCCCAGTTTGGAAACTTTTTTGGAAATGATGCAAAAAAAGATATCTCCATTCACAACAGAAAAACTCTTCTCTGATGAATTGTATAATCATTGGAATTATAACAATGAACAAAAAAAGAAAAACAATAACAATATTAGAACATAAGAAAAATACAATAATAGATAAGAAGAGATACGGCCCCCTCCTACATATTTTATAACCTCTCCTATAAAGAAACTCGTAACTCCGACTCCATTGATAATTCCATCGATTACTCGTCTATCAAAAAAATGATTCAATTCAGCTAATCGTCTTATACCTTTAATGAAAAATATTGCATAAAAAACATCGATATAACCACGATTATAGGACCAATCATATATCACACCTATTATTTTGTCCCAACGACCCCTCTTAGGACCTTTTTTAGTAAATGAGTTAAGTAAGTTCAAATTTTGTAGCGATGAATAAAGAGGTTTATAGAAGGAAGACGCTATAAATATTCCAAAAAAAGTTATAATGACTGAAAAAATAGCATTTGTTATAAATTCATACCAATCAAAAGAATTATTTTCATTTTGATGCAAAAGATTTAAAGACGGAGTTAACAGTTTGGATAATATATCCAAATTAGTTCCCTCTTGACTGAAAGGAACTCCTATAGCTCCAATAAACAAAGTAAATAGTACCAACACAAGCATAGGAAATAACATAGTATTATCCGCTTCATGGGGATAGGTAAAATTTTTTTTCGTGAAAAAATGATTAATAGTAATAAAGGGACGTGTCATATTTCTTACATTACCGTCAATTTGATATATTTTCTTCAAAAAAAAAGAAGTTTTTTCATTATTAGTCATTGTTAATAAAGGTAATAAAGGAATTTTTTTTTTTAGTATTTTTGATCCTTCTTTACCCCATAGAGATATTGAATAGAATGAGCTGTTTTTTTCGCTACTGTAATTTTGAAAATAAATATTTAAATGTCCTTCAAAAGTAAGTAAATAAACCCGAAACATATAAAATGCAGTTAATCCTGCTGTAGAACAAGCTATTATTGCAAAAATAGGTGAATACAACCAACTATCATTAAGAATTTCGTCTTTGGACCAAAAACAGGCGAGGGGCGGAATGCCACAAAGAGAAAGGGTTCCCAATAAAAAAGCAGTTTTTGTAATTGGAACATGTTTTCTTAAACCACCCATAAAAACCATATTTTGACTCTTATCAGGAGAATAACCAACAATAGCTTCCATTGAATGAATAATAGATCCAGATCCTAAAAATAACAATGCTTTTGAATAGGCATGAGTAATCAAATGAAATAAAGCAGCTCTATAAGATCCCATACCTAGAGCTAACATCATATAACCCAGTTGAGACATTGTAGAATAGGCTAAACTTCTCTTAATATCTTTTTGAGCAAGAGCTAAAGTAGCCCCTAATAGTACTGTTATTATACCTATCAAAGCTATTAGATTCATTATGTAGGGTATGACTACAAAAAGAGGAAGAAGTCGAGCTACAATAAAAATTCCCGCAGCTACCATGGTAGCTGCATGTATCAAAGCCGAAATAGGAGTAGGCCCCTCCATGGCATCCGGTAGCCATACATGAAGGGGGAATTGTGCAGATTTAGCAATTGCGCCAGAAAACAATAGAAAGGAACATAAAGTAATAAATAAAAAATTAACCTCATTCTTATAAATCAAGTTATTGGAGATTTCGAACAAATCGCGAAATTCGAAACTGCCGGTTATCCAATAAAGACCTAAAATTCCCAATAATAAACCAAAATCCCCTACACGATTAGTTACAAAGGCTTTTTGACAAGCATTCGACGCAAGAGGTCGTGTAAACCAAAAACCTATTAATAAATAAGAACACATTCCAACTAATTCCCAAAAGACATAAATTTGTATCAAATTAGAACTGGTAACTAATCCCAACATTGAAGTATTAAAAAAACTCATATAAACAAAAAATCTCAAATAACTTTGATCATGAGACATATAATTATCGCTATAAATAAGAACTATAACTCCAACTGTAGTAATTAATATTGACAAAATAGAAGAAAGTGGATCAATCAAATGTCCGAATTCTAAAGAAAAATCATTATTGATGGTCCAAGACCACACATATTGATAAATGGAACTGCTATTTATTTGCTGAATAGACAGAACGGTTGAAAAAAGCATAACTATACTTAACAATAAAACACTCGGAAAAGCCCACATACGACGAAGTTTTTTTGTTGTTGCCGGAAAAATTAGAAGTCCCGCCCCTATTAAAATAGGTACTGGAAGTGTAACAAAAGGTATGATACATGAATAGTGATATATATGTTGCATAAAAAATCGTATTCTTTTTAATTAATTTTAATTAATAATTAATTTTTCTTGTTTCTGATTGATCAGTTCTTAATCTCTTTTTTTTTTTTTTTTAAAAAAAAAAAAGGTCAGTCAATAAAAATACTAATAATAATAATAAATATGTAATAATAAATACGCAAAACTGAAATCTAATTTTCTATTCTTACTTATTCCAATCCTGAATTTTTTAAAAATCCTTTACATATTCAAGTCAATAAATTTTCATTGTTCAAATGATATGAAGAAAATACTAATGAAAAAAAAAAAATATTTACTCGGAAAAATTAAAATCTCCATTATTATGGATTGAAAGAATTTATATATATATATTATACATACAAAAGGATAAATTAATTTTTACGGAAATGAAAAAAAAAAAATAGAATTTTTAGATTCATAAAACTCGATAAATAAAATACGAAAAGAATTTTTTTAGCTCTTCCAAGGGTTGAAGTCAAAATTATTTACTTACAATTCATATACTAAATAATAATAAAATAAAAATTATTATGGTGAGGTTCAAATTCCTATTTACTTAAATTTACTTATTTATTTACTTAATTTAAATTTAAAATATTTAAAATATAATCTAAAATATAAATTTTTATTCATTAATATAAATTGGAATCTTTACTAAAAATATTGTAAAAATATTGTATTGAATTGACTCCTTCAAGCTCGACGATTGAATAAAAATTAGTTATTATAATTTCTAGCAAGCCGCTATGGTGAAATCGGTAGACACGCTGCTCTTAGGAAGCAGTGCTAAAGCATCTCGGTTCGAGTCCGAGTGGCGGCATAATATTTTTTCTTTTAATATTTTCAAAAACAAAAAGAATACATTAAATGCTATAATGAATTCAATTCCTCCATATTTTGTATAATTATGAACCCCCCCTTTTTTATGATATTTTCGACTTTAGAACATATATTAACTCATATATCTTTTTCGATTGTTTCAATTGTAATTACAATTCATTTGATAACGTTATTAGGCGGTGAATTCATAGAACTCTATGATTCATCAGAAAAGGGCATGATAGCTCTTTTTTTCTGTATTACAGGATTATTAGTTACTCGGTGGATTTATTCGGGGCATTTACCATTAAGTAATTTATATGAATCATTAATCTTTCTTTCATGGGGTTTCTCCATTATTCATATGGTTCCATATTTTAAAGAACATAAAAATTTTTTAAGCACAATAACCGCGCCAAGTGCTTTTTTTACCCAAGGATTTGCTACTTCAGGTCTTTTAACTGACACGCATCAATCCAAAATATTAGTACCTGCTCTTCAATCCCAGTGGTTAATGATGCACGTAAGTATGATGATATTGGGCTATGCAGCTCTCTTATGTGGATCATTATTATCAGTAGCACTTCTAGTAATTTCACTTCGAAAAGTCCTAAGAATTGTTGATAACAGGAATAATTTATTACATGATTCATTTTCTTTTGGTGAAATCCAATACATGACGCAAAGAAGCAATGTTTTAAGAAATACTTTTTTTCTTGCTTATAGAAATTATTACAGGTTTCAATTAATTCAACAGTTAGATCATTGGAGTTATCGTATTATTAGTATAGGGTTTATCTTTTTAACCATAGGTATTCTTTCGGGAGCAGTCTGGGCTAATGAAGCATGGGGATCCTATTGGAATTGGGACCCAAAGGAAACTTGGGCATTTATTAGTTGGATCACTTTCGCGATTTATTTCCATACTCGAACAACTCAAAATTGGGAAGGTTTTCACTCTGCAATTGTCGCTTCTATTGGTTTTATTATAATTTGGATATGCTATTTTGGAGTTAATTTATTAGGGATAGGGCTGCATAGTTATGGTTTATTTACATTAACATCTAATTGAAGTGAAGAAAGAGAACTGACGAATACAAGCCTAGGACATGGTATTATAGAAGAAGCTTCAGGTAAGCTCTTGAGAACTTTTTGAATCACTACATTACTTGATTCAAAAAGTTCTCAGAAATGGCAAAAATCTTTTGTTCCTTTTGTTTTTTTAACTTAAGAAATGAAAAGAAGTTTTTTATTCATTGTATAACAATTTAAAATTTTTTAAAATCCTAATCATAGGATTGCTTTTTGATTTTTGTTTTATTTATATTTTTATTTATCACAATTTTAATTTTAAATTACCTATAAAAAAAAATTAGATAGAATAGCTTCGACCTTGTCAACTGATAATGAAAAAACAAAATCTGGATAAATACCAATACCTATTACAGGCAGAAGGATAGAGATCGAAAGAAATAACTCTCGTGGTCCAGAATCAAAAAAATAAGAGTTTTGAGCATTAAACAATTTGTATCCATAAAACATCTGACGTAACATAGATAATAAATAAATAGGGGTTAATATCATTCCAACTGCCATTCCAAAAGTAATTAGGATTTTTGGCATTAAAAAATATTTTTGGCCAGTAATTATTCCAAAAAAGACTATCAATTCCGCAAAAAAACCGCTCATACCCGGTAATGCAAGGGAGGCTAGTGATAAGATACTGAACATAGTGAATATTTTTGGCATTGGAGTAGCCATTCCACCCATTTCATCAAGATAAACAAGCCGTATTCTATCATAACTTGTTCCTGCCAAGAAAAAAAGTCCAGCGCCAATAAATCCATGTGATATTATTTGTAAAATGGCTCCATTAAGCCCCATATCGTTTATAGAGCAAATTCCTATAATTATGAAACCCATATGAGATACAGAGGAATAGGCTATTCTTTTTTTTAAATTTCGTTGACTAGGAGATGTTGAAGCTGCGTAGATTATTTGTATTGTGCCTACTATTATCAACCAGGGAGAAAATATAGAATGAGCATGGGGTAATAATTCCATATTGATTCGAACCAATCCATATGCTCCCATTTTTAATAAGATTCCAGCTAGAAGCATACAAGTACTGTAATGTGCTTCTCCATGGGTATCCGGTAACCATGTATGTAAGGGTATAATCGGCGATTTGACAGCAAAAGCAATAAGAAATCCAATATAGAATAGTATTTCCAGAGCCACAGGATATGATTGATTCGCTGATGTTTCAAAATTGAATGTTGGTTCATTGGAACCATATAAGGCGATACCCAAAGCTCCTATTAATAAAAAAACAGAACTTCCTGCAGTATACAAAATAAATTTTGTAGCTGAATAAAGACGTTTCTTTCCCCCCCACATGGATAGAAGTAGATAAACGGGAATTAATTCTAACTCCCACATGATGAAAAAAAGTAGAAGATCTTGAGAAGAAAATAATCCTATTTGACCACTATACATTGCTAACATTAGAAAATGGAATAATCGGGAATCCCGAGTAACTGGCCAAGCCGCTAAAGTAGCTAAAGTGGTGATAAATCCTGTCAAAAAAATGGGTCCTAGAGAAAGCCCATCTATTCCCAATCTCCAGTAAAAATCAAAAAAATTGATCCATTTATAATACTCTCTTAATTGGATTAATGGATCGTCCAATTGGAAATAATAAGAGAATGTATAGGTCATTAAAAGAAGTTCTAAGACGCATATAAATATAGTATACCACCGAATGACCTTATTTCCCCTATGAGGTAAGAAGAAAATTAAAGAACCCGCGAATATTGGTAAAACTACAAATATTGTTAACCAAGGAAAAGAATTCGTGGTAAAGACAAGATACACTTGGACCAGAAAAACCCGTACTAAAAAAACTAAATAAATATATATATTATGTTTTTGAGCACGGGCTTTTTTCGGTAAACAAAAAATCAAATGTATTCAAGTGTGTTTTTCTGGAAAGTATCAATAAGCTAGACCCATGCTTCGGGTTGTTTCATGCCATAAATAAACTCGAACACTTAAAAAATCCGTTGGACAGGCAGATTCACATCTCTTACAACCAACGCAGTCCTCTGTTCTTGGAGCGGAAGCAATTTGCTTAGCTTTACATCCGTCCCAAGGTATCATTTCTAATACATCCGTGGGGCAGGCTCTTACACATTGAGTACACCCTATACATGTATCATAAATCTTTACTGAATGTGACATTGGATCTATAAAATTTTTTTAACGTCATAAATTTTCGATCTAGTAAATTTATAAATTAATCATATATTTAGGCACCAGATGAATCAATGATTTACCAGAAATTTTTTATTTAATTCTAGATTTCTGGATCGACTCATGAAATAGAACCAAGCTACTTTTATTTCTTCGCCTTTTCGCAAACATGATCAGATACGTTACGTATCATATATGCCAATTCGAATTGATAAATATTCTATTTTATATGATGAATACTACTTATTCAACAAATTTGATTGATTGATACGGGTTGATTTTCTATTACGATAAATTGACGAAACAATAGCCGGTCCAATAGCTGCTTCAGCGGCTGCAATAGCTATAACAAAAATTGAAAAAATATTTCCTTTTAATTGACGACTATCAAAAAAATCAGAAAATGTTACAAAATTTATATTAACTGCATTCAGTATAAGTTCAAGACACATAAGGGCTCTAACCATATTTCGACTCGTGATTAATCCATATAAACCGATAGAAAATAAATAAGCACTCAAAACAAGTACATGTTCGAGCATCATCGCTCAACTCCTTATCAATTTCAATTTACTTCAATATGAACAAGAATTCAACATCAAGAGATTGGGTTGACTAGAATAAGAATATCACAAGTATAGAAAAAACAAATATATTTAAAAATTGAAGGAAAACAGATAGGATAACATAAAATAAAGTTGAATTTCGATTGCGATTGCTAATTCTTAATTCTAAAGATTTATTACTGACGAGCCACGGCAATTGAACCTATCAAAGCAACTAAAAGAACTATTGAAATGAATTCAAATGGAAGAAAAAAATCTGTTGACAAATGAATTCCAATTTGTTGAACATTACTTATCAAATCTTGTTCTATAATCTGGTTTGTTTTTGTAGTCCAAATAATCCCATACCATGACGTATCTGGAATAATAGTAATTAATGAAAGGAAAACACTTGTACAAACTAAGGAAGTAACCCCATCCCCAACAGTCCAAAGATTCAAATCTTTGGAATACTCTGAACCATTCATAAACATCACAGCAAATAGAATTAAAACATTTATAGCTCCCACATAAATAAGAAGCTGTGCGGCAGCTACAAAATGAGAATTTGATAAAATATAAAATAAAGATATACAAACAAGAACGAATCCCAATGAAAAGGCAGAAAAAATGGGGTTGGTAAATAATACCACTCCCAGACCTCCTAATATAAGACCTAATCCGAGAAAAACTAAAAGAAAATCATGTATTGGTCCAGGCAAATCCATTTTATTGTACGTAAAATAAGAGATAAAAAATCTAATTTTCATGACCTTCTTGAGACCGACCAGTAAAAACTTTTTATAATAGGTTCCTAATTAAATCCTAGGGGGGTAAATTACCCTAGGTACAGCTATAGGACAGGACTAATCTTTTTTTCTTTTTCGAAAAGGGATAATTGGACATTCAAAATTTTAATTTCAAAATGATTTTGAATAGAATTACAAATATATTAATAGATTTGAAATTAAAATTAATCCGTGATGCGAATCAACCTATTTGTAATTTGTAGTTTTTGTAGTTATTGACCAAGCAGCAAAATGAAAGGAACCTCATTTCATTACACCCTTTTAGATCAAAACTGAATCTTGGTTTAGTAATTGTAAATTTTAATCAATCAAGAAGTTTACTTATTTTTTGTTTGAGGTGAATTTGAAATTGTTCGAATTGTATAATCGTCAATTACTGACATTGGTAAACGACCTAAAGAAATTTGATTATAATTTAATTCGTGACGATTATAAGTAGAAAGCTCATATTCTTCAGTCATTGATAAACAATTTGTTGGACAATACTCAACGCAGTTCCCACAAAATATACAGATTCCAAAATCAATACTGTAATTAAATAATCGTTTCTTTCGAATGTCAGTTTCCAATTTCCAATCAACAACAGGTAGATCAATAGGACATACGCGAACACATACTTCACAAGCAATGCATTTATCAAATTCAAAATGGATTCGACCGCGGAAACGCTCTGATGTAATTAATTTTTCATAAGGATATTGTATAGTTACAGGTAAACGATTTGCGTGGGATAAGGTAATCATGAAACTTTGACCGATGTACCTTGCAGCCCGTATGGTTTGTTGACCATAATTCATGAACCCGGTTACCATAGGGAACATATCGTAAATATCTATGAATAAATTTATGTTTGTTTCTTTCTCTTGTTTGAGACAAGTTGTGAATATAGAATATTCTAAAAGAATATTCTTTTATCTTTTAGAGTGAAAAGAGTTGGGAAGAGGTTGTTAATAATAGATTACCGAGAGAAATAGGCAAAAGAAATTTCCATCCAAGATTTAATAGTTGGTCCATTCTTAGTCTAGGTAAAGTCCATCTTGTTGTGATCGGAATGAACAAAAACAAATAAGTTTTAACCAATGTGATAAAGATACCAATTGTTGTTGCAAAGACTCCACCTATTTTATTTATTTCAAAAAATGCAGGAACGAATATGTACGGAATAGGGATATTCCAACCGCCCAAGTAAAGAACTGTTACAAATAGTGAAGAAACTAATAAATTTAGATAGGAAGCAACATAAAATAAACCAAATTTTATACCTGAATACTCAGTTTGATAACCCGCCACTAATTCTTCTTCTGCTTCCGGTAAGTCAAAAGGTAATCTCTCACATTCCGCTAGAGAAGAAATTGAAAAAATGATAAACCCTATAGGTTGACGCCACAAATTCCATCCCCAAAAACCATATTTTGATTGTGCCTCAACTATATCAACTGTACTTGAACTGTTAGATAATCATAGTCGTTGATAACATCACTGTTCCCATCGCTATTACAGAACCGTACGTGAGATTTTCACCTCATATGGCTCCTCGAAGGCCATAAATAAATCTAAGGACCGGATCATATTCTTTATCTTGATATATTTGTAGGATAGATAGAATCTAAATTTATTGAACCGTTCAAAAATTCGACCAATGAAATTCTGTCTGTTATAATACTAACAAAGTACTTCTGAATTGATCTCATCCTTTAAGAATTTCAATTCTTCTTTCTTGAGTAATAACTAAAATCCTTCAATAAAACACTCCTTGTAGAAATAACAATATAAATTTCAACCTATCATTTTTGATTACGAAAAAAATTATACATTACATTAGTTTATGGATTATGAGATGAATTCAATTTCTCTAATATGGATTAAATATGGATATAAGAAAGAATCAAAAAGATCTCTTTTTTCTATTGCAATTTTTTTATATTGCAATTAGATTATTTTTTTTCGTTCCTATGCTTCTTTGTACAAAAAAAAAAGAGAAGGGAGGCTAAAAAAAGGGGTAGGTTTTTTTCGTTCCTGATAGTCATTTCTTTAATCCGTGGATAGAGGCATACTCTGGGTCGGAATCATGGGAAGTACTGCCTGATCGTTTCTACTAACTTAAAGTCCCAATTAATATTCTTTTTTTATTCTATTTATACATTATACAGAAATCCCCTTTTGATAATTGATTATTTAAATAATCTCTATTACTAATCCTTTGTATATCTTGGTGTTCCTGACCATCCACGCATTTTTGCTTAATCAACCGTTAGCATTATAGTAATGCATATAAATGATAGTGAAAACTTAATCTTAATAAGGTCGATTTTTTGAACCCGCTTCAAGACAGGATGACTAATCAACCAATCTTGGGGCAAACGTCTTCGTCTTCTTATTTTTTTTTTTTTTTTTCTTTACTCTTGTACATAGGAAATGAGGCTCAATTTTTTTTACTGCAAATTTAGAAGCAGTTTTCTTTCACTCATAGAACTATCAAATTTAGTGCATTAGCCCAAATGATGAATAAAAAAAATGAAGATATCTATTCATTTAACTTTCTTACTAAAAAGAAAGGAATAGGGTTTATGTTTCAACGAATCACACGTAGAGATATCGATAATACACAGAGAGTTAATGGGATTTCATAACTAATGGATTGAGCAGCAGCTCGTAGACCACCTAAAAAGGAATACTTATTATTTGAGCCATATCCGGACATAAGAAGTCCAATAGGAGCAATACTTGAAATGGCAATCCATAAAAAAACACCGATATTTAAATCGGCTAAAACAAGGCGATAGGCAAAAGGAATTACTAAATAGCTTAATAGAGTTGATATGACTGCTAGGGATGGTCCGATACTGAATAAACGAGTATCTCCTCTGGATGGAAAAAGATTCTCTTTGAAAAGTAGTTTTGTCCCATCTGCTAGAGCTTGAAGAACTCCCAAAGGACCGGCATATTCAGGTCCAATACGTTGTTGTATTCCTGCGGATATTTCTCTTTCTAACCACACAATTACTAGTATGCCTATTGTGATTCCCAATACAAGAATAACAATAGGGATAAGTATCCCTAGAATTCCATAGACCTGGTTTAAGAATTCCAATCCGGAAAAAGAATTTATAGCTTGTACTTCTGGTGGATCAATTATCATTTCAACGATCAACTTCTCCCATAATGATATCTATGCTACCTAGTATTGTCATAATATCAGCCAATTTCATTCTTTTAACTAATTCAGGAAGAATTTGCAAATTGATAAAACCCGGCGGACGGATTTTCCATCTCCAAGGAAAAGCGCTCTGATCCCCTATCAAAAAAATTCCCAATTCTCCTTTTGGGGCTTCGACTCTCACATAAAGTTCTTGTTTCGGCAATTCAAAAGTAGGAGAAGTTTTTTTACTAATGAATCGATATTCAAACTCATTCCATTCTGGATCCCTTTCTATATCAAAACATCGGGTTTCTAAATTTTCATAGGGCCCCCCTGGAATTCCTTCCAAAGCCTGCTGAATTATTTTTATGGATTCCCTCATTTCACCAATTCGGACTAAATAACGAGCTAATGAATCTCCCTCTTTTTGCCACTGCACTTCCCAATCAAATTCGTTGTAACACTCATAATGATCAATTTTACGAAGATCCCATTGTACTGCGGAAGCTCGTAGCATTGGTCCTGATAAACCCCAATTTATTGCTTCTTCTGCACCAACAATACCTACTCCTTCAACCCGTTCTAAAAAAATAGGATTTCGCGTAATAAGTTTTTGGTATTCTGAAACTTCTTTTAAAAAATAATCACAGAAATCCAAACATTTATCTATCCAGCCATAAGGTAGATCAGCTGCTACTCCTCCGATACGAAAATAATTATGCATCATTCTCATACCTGTAGCAGCTTCGAATAAATCATATACTAATTCTCTTTCTCTAAAAATATAAAAGAAAGGAGTCTGTGCACCAATATCTGCCATAAAAGGGCCAAGCCATAAGAGATGAGAAGCTATACGACTCAACTCTAACATAATTATTCTGATATAACGGGCTCTTTTAGGGACTTGAATATTCCCCAATTGTTCTGGCCCATTTACTGTTATTGATTCTGTAAACATAGTAGCTAAATAATCCCAACGTGTTACATAGGGCAAATATTGTATAATTGTTCGGTTTTCTGCAATTTTTTCCATTCCTCTGTGTAAATAACCTAATATTGGTTCACAGTCAATAACATCTTCGCCGTCTAGAGTAACGATGAGTCGAAGAACACCATGCATTGATGGGTGGTGGGGCCCCATATTGACTATCATAAGGTTTTTTCTTGTAGATGGTACATTCATAGGAGTTTTCCTCGATTCATTCTTCCATGAATTACTGAAAAGGAAAATAAGTTCATCAAAATTCAAGATCTACTAAATCAACTAATTCAAAAAAGACTCTAAAGACTCTTCAAATTAACGAGTTTTTGAGTCCCGAATATCCAACTGGCTAATTAATTCTTTATAACGCACTCTATTTTTCTTTGACAAATAAGACAAGAGTCGTTGGCGTTTTCCTAGAATTTTCCGTAAACCTCTCTGAGATAAATAGTCTTTTCTATGCAATTCCAAATGCGAAGTAAGTCTTCGTATCTTATTAGTGAAACCTACTATTTGAAATTCAACGGACCCCCTGTTTTCTTCTTTTTCTTCTTGTGAAATAACCGAGATGAATGTATTTTTTACCATAAAATATAAACCCCCTTTTTTTTTTTAATTTTAAGATATTTTTATTGATCAGTAATAATAAATAATAATAATATCAATTCATTTCAATTTGGTATACACCAAGAATCTTAACTTCGTTAAAAATTCCTAATTTTGTCAACTAAAATTGATCATTAATCAATTCATTTTTTTTTATTCGGTTAGAGATCCAAAAGGATGGTCTTTTTCTTCGCTTACAGAAAAATTTATACCTAAAAAATGTAAAAAAATTCCATTGATTCATTTGTTGATACGTGATTGAATTTCATATATCAGAATGGAATATGGAATTAAAACAATACACGTGCCCACCTCTTTGTTTTCATATATTAATATTAGATCAGACATATTGTGGGATATACGAAAAATGCACCCTTATCGAATTTTTAATCGTGGGGATATATATGTATCCTTAACATACTGAACCGACTGCCATTATTGGTATCAAACCAATAGCGATTCATACAAGCTAAATCTTCTAGTCGATAATTAGGCCAAAGAAAAAGCTTTAATTTAATTAGTTTCCTTTTATCTTTATCAAAATCTTTCCATTTATCAAAAATGGGAATACCCTTTTTTATGTTATTACTGTTGAAAATTTCTGTATTTATATCAATAGCATTTCTATTTTTTGAATTCAAAAAAATTCGAATTCTCAATTCTCTACGACGTTTAGGGGATAAAAGATTTTCAGGAACAACTAAATCATAATAATTTGTATCTCTATTTATAGTTAGACTTCGATGTCTTTCAATAGATTCGGTTAAATTCTTTTTTTCAATATAGCTTTTGCATTTTTGATTAATTTCTTGTTTACTCTTATGAAGTAATAAAATACTTATGGTTTGATACATAATAAATTGTCCATCATTTTCTACTGACAGATAAGTTGGGTCCATAAGCAATATTCCCTTTCTCTTAAAGTTCTTAAGACTAAAATCAGTAATAACACCCATAGTACTTATATTTATTTCTCCACGTTTAATATAGGATATCATTATTTGTTGTGGATTTTTGGCTCTAAGCAGGAGACAATATAGTTTAATACTATTGATTATTTTTTGATTTGCAGAATCATACCATTTAAAGCTAAAACATAAAAACCTTTTTACGAATAAATCAAGTTCGTCTTCCGTGTCTTCCTTTTTACGTTTTTTCATATATGATTCCACATAATCTTCTTCAAGACCTTTTTCTTGATTTTCAACAACTGATTCAAGATAGGATTCTTTTTCTTCGTGCTTTTGATTCTCTAATTCAATATATTTTTTTTCATTCGATGATAGAGATATAAAAAGATCCCCATTTTTTTTTCTATTGATTTTTTTATTTTCACTAACAGCTTTTTTTCCATTAAAATTTAAAAGAAGTAATTCGATTGGTATTACCCATGGTTTTTTTTTATATGCCTTGCAAAGTATCCAAAATTTTTGAAAGAACAAAAGCTCAAAATTGGATTTGGATATAGTATGATTTATTATTTTTTCATTCATTTCCATCCAATCAAAAAAAACCTTTTGATTGGCTGAATTGACTTTTTGAGCTTGGGGAATGGTAAGAAAAAAAAGATCTTTATTATCAATTCTATCAATTATTTGATATTTATTAGTCTTAGTATTTATCTTATAGCGTGTTCCGCTATCGATCCAAACCTGAATATCGATTTTCTTTTTAGTACAAAAAGAGAGAATTCTCCAATCAAAATATTTTCTATGCGGTTTTTTTTCCCTATTGATGATATTATCTTCTGCTAGATAATTCTTGATAGGGATACGCCCTGACATATCAAATAATTTTCTTTTCTCTCTATTGTAATTATATGAAATCTTATTTACTTCTAGTGGAAATTTATAACTAGATGAGTCTTTCTTATACTCATAATTAATAGACTTATATGATAAAAGATCATATCTATATTGTTTTTTATCATTTTTTTTTTTTTTGTAATGAATTAATTGGTCTTTTTCATATAAATTACATTTGTTTAAATCTTTATTTTGAACCATACAGACTTGATTAATTATATTTCGCCATTTTTGTGGTATTAATCTAGACCATTTAATCTGATAGAAGTCATATTTATATTGATAATGATTCCTTAACCAATTTTTCCATTGATTCATTGCAGAATTTTTCAATTTTGTATCTTTTAAGTCGGAATAAAATAACCCTTGGACTTCAAAATAATCTTTTATTTCATTTTTAAGAAAAGGGTATGTCCCGTGATATTTAAGAGCAGATTTTAACTTATGTAAGGCAATAACTTGGATTTGTGATAATTTATAAAACACATATGCTTGTGACAAGGAAGATATGTCACAAAAAGTCTGTGAATTATTATTAATAAAGCTAATATTCCTATTCTTAAATAATCCTTTTATAATGGAAATAGGGTGAATTTTTTTTATTAATTCAAGAAAAAGCTGTGTATTGACTTTCGGAATATTAATCATACTTATAAAGATGTCTATGTATATTTTTTCAATTAAAATTTTGATAA